AACTGCTTCAAATACAGTATCAGGAAGTACAGCTTGCGGAACTTCAATATCCACAGGCTTATTAGCTAAATGGCAATTGGCGCATACAATTCGCCCAGTTGCTTCTCGTGGATTTTCATAACCTTTCTGCGCAAAAATGGGATACGCATTTGAAATAGATGTTCGAGTTATTACATATATCATGATCGATACAGAAATAGATCGAGCGATCTGTTCCTTTACCCAAGAAAAAGAAAAAGTATTTCTATTTTGCATGATCCAATCATTCATCCAGGAATTTCTACAATAAATTAGATAGGTAGCTAGTATAGTTCCCTATCCACGAGTCTGCCATTGTACTGAAATAATTCTATTGAAATAGGACAAATACCTTGAAGAGGTAGAAGTATAAAGAAAGAATAAGTCAAATGGAAAATGCTTTCTTTATGCGCGAAGAAAAATTTGGATTGATATCAGGAGATCAAATAAGTTCTTCATTCATTCATTGAATGATAAATGACTACAAGCGAAGGAGATACGCGATTTAAAAAACGGAAGATCCAATATTTCACAATTGTATCTAGAATAACTGGAAAAGTGGAAACAAGACCAGATATAATTTGGTCGTTATGAGCCAATCCAAAATCATTGTAGATCGAACCAATCATTAGTTCCCAACCATGGGTCGAGTGAAATCCAATCCATAAATCAGTAACTAAAAGAATCGAAAAAGCTTTTATTGTGTCATTTAAGTTATAGAAGAATTCCTGAACCCAAGAATTAAGAATGACAAGTTCTTCATTACCCAGAATAAAATAACCGCTTAAAATAGCGAAACATATTATATTTGTCGAAAAATGCAAAATGATATGGAGATGATATTCATTGTGTGTTTTGACCAATTGTATCGTTTCCTTGTGTATTCCTATACGAAGCTTTTGTATATTTTGTATATGTGTCTCTGGGTATTCTTTTATCATTTCATCCAACAAGAATAGTTCTTCTAATTCTAGGAATTTTTCTATAACATTTTTCTCTTGAATATCATTCAAAAAAGTTTCGGATTGCCTAGTATTCCACCAATTAATAATCCAAGGTTCGAGACTTTTTTGAAATGAGAGAGAGACCCACCAGGGCAAAAATACTATAGATGCAAGATATGGGAGGGAAATCAATGCTTTCTTTTTTTTCATTTTTTTTTTATCTGTGAATTGTTAATGAACTGCTTCATTTGTCAACTCTATCTGATCTGATGTTTCTCTAAAGCACAAGTTCTATAACAAGGTATGGAACCTATGGATCTATTCCCATTTTTGTATAATAATTGACTCCTTAGATCCAGAAGGAATTAAGGAATATAGAAATAAAATAAGGGTCCTTTTTCGGATGAAAAAAAATTAGAAATAAATAGATAGAGAAATATATATATATAATATAAAAAGTAAATAAATTAAGTAATAAATATGGAGTTGGGCCCTATACGCATACAAATACGGATACAAAAGGGTTTTGGTATAGAAAAAATGTATTCTTATTATAGTTTATTATATTTATTATAGTTGGAATAGTTGTAGTTGTTCCATATACGTTCCCCAACTTTTGTTTTATTCTAGCGGGTTGTTGCGTTAACGGAACGAGGAAATGGAATCTAACATGTTTTTCTCGAATGAACAGTCTGAGGAAACTTCAATTGTATTAAAAAAAAGGGAAATTAGCAAGCTCCTTCTATTATGTGGAGAAAACATTCATTCTTCGTTTGGTTCATTTCAAAATACTTCAATTGGTACGCGCAAGAAATAGGCCAATTCAGCAGCTTTTTGCTCAATTTCTCGCGGAGTCAAATTCTCATCAGTACGAGTCAAGGGAATGTTTCCTTGGCCTCTGATTTCCATATAAAGAATACGACGAGGAAAAAGACCCTCTTGAACCTCCATTCTGATTGATTGGATATCTTTCATAAAGAAGCGAAGGAAGATGCGACGATTTATTCCAGGGAATCCCCAACGAAAAATACACATTATTCCTTCTTTTCTATCGAATCGGTCATAACCACTACCTACATTCCATGAAATTGTGCACCACAAATATGAACTAATGAATAGACCCGCGATTCCATAGAAAGACATCACGATTCCTTGTGGAAAAAAAATGATTTGCTGAGATGGAAATCCAGGTATCAGATTCCTACCAAGATAACTAGAAGTTCCAACCACTAAGAATCCTAGTGAACCTAAAAAAAGGATACAGGCCCAGCAAAAATTACTTGCTTTTCGAGACCCTGTTATAAGTTCTATCCATATATGTTCTGATCGCCAGTTCATACTATACTAGACCCAGTTGCATTCGATTGGAATTGAGAAAAAATTTGACTTTACTTTTCATGATGCCGAAGTAACTTTCATCAACTAGCACTAGTCTGATATGAACCATTAGGAATAATTGGTTAGATACATATACTTTCTATTATCAAAATATTCGCCGATCGTTTTTAACCAGATATACCTGCATATCATATACATACATTTATGCGGATATCATGTATCCGCATGCATAACAGTTCTTTCGTTTGTGTTCGGAAAAAGCCACATATTGTCCCATATTACACTAAACAAATATCTGTATTATGATTCAGTGTTGAAATAAATTGATGAAATTTGGTCCCATCGGATCTAGACAATCTTATTTTTTTGGACATGAAGAAATAAAGAAGCCATTGCAATCGCAGGAAATACTAGGCCCACTAAAGGGACAAAAATGGAGGGTAAGTTAAGATCTGTCATAGAATGGGTACCTCGATTTAATATTTGTACCTATTATAAAGATATCTTATGATAAGTATCTCTATTATATAGAAACTATTCTAAATAATATTAATATTTAAGTAGTTAATAAGTGCAAGGAATGAGAACTAAATGAAGTGTACCTATTCATCTTTTTAGACGAATATATATGATAATCCGCTTTAAGTTTAAGAAATTTAATTATTCCCCCATCCTTGTAGACATAGAAATCACTTCTATATCTATATTTTCATTTTATTTCGATATTTTTTTTTGCGTTTTTATTCAAAGGAAAGAAACCGTGCAGCTGAAATAACTCACTCAGAACACCTTTTAAAAGATTACGCGGTACGATTGGGTCAAATAAGCCCTTATGGAATGAATACTCAGCCGCTTGTGAACCGTCGGGTACTGTTTTATTCAATGTTTGTTCAATTACTCTTTTACCCGCAAAAGCAATATAGGCGTTGGGTTCAGCAATAATAACATCTCCTAACATACCAAAACTGGCAGTTACTCCACCAGTTGTAGGAGATGTAAGGATTGATACATAGAATAACTTTTTATTTGATTGATAATTATATGAAGCAGAAGATATTTTAGCCATTTGCATCAAGCTCAAACTTCCTTCTTGCATACGTGCTCCCCCAGAAGCACACACAATAATGACAGGTAGAGATCGATTAGTAGCATACTCGATCAAACGGGTGATTTTCTCGCCTACTACGGATCCCATACTACCCCCCATGAACTGAAAATCCATAACCCCAACTGCTATGGGAATACCATTTAGTTGACCTATGCCTGTTTGAACAGCTTCAGTTAAACCTGTCCTTCTTTGATAAGAATCGATACGATCTCTATAAGGTTCCTCCTCTGAATGAAATTCAATGGGGTCCATAGAGACCATATCTTCATCCATGGGATCCCAAGTGCCCGGATCAATCAAAAGTTCGATTCTATCTGAACTACTCATTTTCAAATGATATCCACACTGTTCACAAATATGCATTTTTGACCTAAAAAATTTTTTATAATTTAATCCATAACAATTTTCGCATTGAACCCATAAATTTCTGTATTTTTTATTTATATCCAAATCATTAGATCTTCCTCTTATATTGAAATCACGGTTGTTACCACCAGTTCTTATACTAGAATTCCTGCTTTGACTACCTTCAGTACAAATGAAACTAGAAATGTAACTGTCACTGTAATTGTCGGTACCGCTGAAAGTGTCACTATGAATACTGACTTCAAAACGAAGATAACTATCAATGCAACTATTAATGTGATTATTCCAACTAGATTGAGTATCATACATGTAATGATAATAGTAGTGATTGTTACTCTTAGACCTACTATTCAAATAATTGGAAAAAAAATTTTCTAGTTCACTCAGAAAAAAACTATTATTGTCAATCTCAAAAATCTGATTTTCAATATCAAAATATACAGAATAACTGTCACCATTACCATCCCTAACTAAAAAAGTGTTATCAGAGATAAAACTCCAAATATCCCTGATATCAAATAAATAATCAACATTTCTGAAACTATAACTACCACTATCACTCCAACTAGGAATGTTATTCTCCGTATCATTTAGAATGGGCTCTTCGCTTCCACCGGTATGTCCAACAGCATTAAGACTATCCATTGATTTACTTAGCCCACACTTATGTTCTAACTTCTCCTTAGACAACATCGAATTGAACCACCACTTTTTCATAGAGTCTTCTTGCTCCCTATTTGATGAAAATATAATAGATGAATAGTCATTCGATGAATAATCATTTTACTATTTTATTTCCTATCAGAATTAAGCATATGATCCAATCATTGGAATTGTTAACTAACAACGGGTGAGTATTGAAAGAAATGATTCTTTTTGGGGGTAATTCAGGGTATCACTATCAATATATATATTGATATATATATTATGATAGGATCTAGAATCCTCAATTAGAAATATAAAAAGAGGTTTCTCTCATGTCATGTACAAAAAAATGCTCATCGAAAAGATAAAAAGATAAATAGTTGTTTCTTCCTATACTAGAATATAACCTATAAATGAAATGAAGAATTCATTCTCGTATAATCTCGTATCATATAATCAAATAATAAGTTTCTATTGCAACATGAAATGAAAAAGACAATATACAGGGTGGGTAGAGAGGAGCCCCCCTTGGCTTGATCTATAGCCTGAAACTGCGGGATAGAAAATGATCCACCAATCCC